TAATGTTTAAAGAACGGACTTTATTATGGGCTTTGAAGGCCCAGGGTTTATTTAACCTAAAACATTAAAAAAGAAGAACAGACAAAGGAGCAAAGCCTATAATAGCCATGATGATCAGGGGTGCATTGGCCTTTATATCTTTTTTCTTAACTCTGTCGGCGTAGGGTATAAAGTTTTCTTGGGCTAAAGTAAAAGTGGAGGAACAAATTCGGGTGTAGAAGAAAAGAGTAATCAATCTCCTAAAGATTAACACCAAAAGGGCAGGGACATTTTCCGAAATGACTAGAAACCCATTTAACTTGGCTAAAAACCCTAAAAGTGGAGGCATTCCCCCAGTAGACAACAAATTCATAAACACTAACATTTTAATCGAGTTGTCTTTTAAAAAATAGAGTTGAGATAGGAAGCTAAGTCTTAAGAATCAGAAAGACATACAAGACACGAAGGATAAAAGGAAATAGATCATTAGATAGTTTGTTCATAAGAAGGAGTTGAACCTTATAATAGTTATAATTCACCCTATGTGTGAAATTGAAGAATAGGCGAGAATTTTACGTAATGAGGTTTGATTAAGACCCGAAATTGCCCCTAGAATTCCCGACAGAAGCGAAAGAATTAACAGGTAAGTGGAATTGAAGAAAACCGATATCATGACCATTGGGGAAATTTTTTGTCAAGTTATTAACACTAAAGCATTAAGCCAAGTCAGTCCTTCCATAACCTCTGGGAATCAGGCGTAAAAGGGCGCTATCCCCAACTTGGTAGCTAAAGCGGCGTTTATCATAAGGGTGAGAAATTGAGTTATACTAGAAGAGTTATACAAAAACATTCAGATAGCAGAAAACAAGATGATCGATGAAGCAATAGATTGGATCAAAAAGTATTTAATCGAAGATTCTCCGGAGTTTTTTGCTTCTTTCGCGGAATTCATTATAGGGATAAAAGACAAAATATTGAGTTCGAGACCTAATCATATTCTGAAGAACGAAGATGAGGAAACAACCATAATGGTTCTAGCTACTAAGAAAAATGCGTAGATAGCGGGAGGAAAGAATATATACAATAAAAAGGAGTACGACTACTATAGTTGGGGTATGAGCCCAAAAGCTTTACTTAGCTTACCTTTTTATTATTAGTACATGGTGTAAGGCACGCTTCATTTTGATTGAAGAGGATTTAGTTCAACCCTATTTGTATTAATTAATGTCCATTAAATTTGCTTTTAGGTGGGGAGGGGTCATAGTCCACATTGTAGCTTAAAACAAAGCATTAGGCTTTTAACCTAACCATGGGAATTACGATTGACTAACCCCGATGTGGTTATTTCGGGAGCGAACCGCTTATAAACTTGCAATATCACTTACAAAACATTTATTATTTAAGGTTCAAAAACAGTGAGGTGACTCAATTACTAATGTACCCTCTAAACTACTGGGGGAGTCGAACCACCATTTCATGTTTTCAAAACATACACTTTCCAATCAGCCAAGTAGTTAGCATATTCAGCAATTAATACTCAATTGATGTTTCTTTAGAGTAAAATATTTAAGGTCTAGTAAATTTTTTTAAATAAAAATATAATAAAAATGTAACACTTTATACATTAAAATAATTATTTGTTGGGTCAAAGTTTCAAAAAGCAAACTACTTTTGGGGGATTTAAACTTTCATTTATAATTTGATAGGGATTTTTTTTATTCTTTACCCTCGGATACCCAGGTGTACAATAAGTTGGGATTTACGTTTACACGGAATATTTGGGATATTTCAGCGTAAGAAAAAAGGGCTTTAGGGAATTTTTTTGTTTCCTCGGCGTTTCCTAAGCATTAAGTTGTACATAATAATATAACTAAAAAAATAATAGAATGGCTATAAAAAACTCTAAAATAAATCACTAAGATAATTGGAATTCTGATCATTGTGGTCCAATTTGTAGGTTAAACTTTCTTCCAATTTTACATGTCAGTCAAAATGAGACACCTTTCTTCGTATAATGATGGTGGATAGGCTCAGTAGATTTAACTGGTTTCAAGGTAATCTGGGCCCGGTTAGGAAGCAAGGAGCGGTAGGTTAGCGTGCCAGCAACCGCGGTCATACGTTAGCTTCGAGTTTAAGAAAGTATATGAGATAACTCCCGAGAGCAATTGTTTTAAAGAAGGATTTCAAGATGAGTAGAATCTTTTGAAGTTACTCCTATAAAACCTCTGGAGCAGAATGAAGAGGTAGCTACCAGGATTAGATACCCTGTTAATTCTTCTAAAACTATCTTAAAACACTAGCTTTGTGTTAAATTTATTGGATTTGGCGGCAAAGTACCCTTTTAGAGGAACCTGCCCTGTAAACGATGGACCGCGACTTCCTTACTTCTTTTTGAAACCCAGTTTATATACCGCTGTTGTCAGTTAGTTTCTTTAGAAATCTATCTTCTATTTAATATAAATATACTTCAAGTAAAGGTGCAGCTTATGAAGAAGAGAGAGGTGGGTTACAATTAGACGATTAATCATGGATTAGCCTCTTAAATATGGCTTTGAAGGTGGATTTAATAGTAAGATTTCAACAAATCTGATCCGAGCTATACTTTGTGCACAAACCGCCCGTCGCTCTCTTGGTTGGGATAAGTCGTAACAAGGTGAGTGCATCGGAAGTTGTACTCGTTGAGAACAAGCTTTAAAGCGTTTCATTTACACTGAAGAGTTGCCTGCCTATCAGCCGCAGGGTTTTCAATTTAAGAACAAAAGCCTGAAACAAAAATTTATTAGAGAAGATTAATAGTTAAAGTAAATTGATTGAAATAATTTTAAGGCTTAGATTAATAGTACCGTAAGGGAACTTTGAAATAAAAGAAAACATTTTATTATAAAAGTATTAATAATTTAAGTACCTTTTGTATTAGGGTTAATCTAATTTAGAATTTATATTACAAATCCCGAAAGCAAAGGATCTAATTCGATTTTAATTTCCTGTGTTACCATGATTTAAAAATTCGTTTTAGTGGTTAAATGCTAGCCGACTTTGTTGATATCTGGCTGCCCTTGAAATGAATTTAGTTCATTTTGTTTATAAATCTGAAAACAATTCTTTGGATTTTGATTACAAAAATATAGGACGGGGGATGAGCTCCTTCCTTATTAGTAAACTTTAATTTTATTTTCCTTATATTAGGCTTTAAACTAGCTTTAATAAAATGTTATAATTATTTGTTTTAACTAAGTAATTTATCTTGGTCTCTAACAACCCAGAGGGCTATTTCGAAACAAAAGTACGTGAGAAATAATGATTAAATTAGTAGACTTAGTACATAAATTGATTAATTAGGATAGAGCTATTAACTAATTTTTCTTTAACAATTTCTTCTAAAGAATTCGGCAAACAAATTTTCGAATGTTTATCAAAAACATTTCTTCCTCCAAAAGGAAGTAGGGCCTGCTCACTGAATATTAAAGAGCCGCGGTATCCTGACTGTGCGAAGGTAGCATAATAATTTGCCTCTTAATTGGGGGCTGGTATGAATGGTCTAACGAGAAATTAACTTTTTTGGGAGTAGTTTAGTTAAATTTAACTTTTTAGTGAAAAGGCTAAAATATTATAAATAGACGAGAAGACCCTATAGAGTTTTATATTTTGTTCATTTACCTTTTATTATTCCTTTAATTGTAAATGAAGACAATATTTTGTTGGGGCGACATTTAGATAAGAGCAACTTTTTATATTATAAACTCCTATTGGAGAATCTTTGATCCTTCCTATAGATTAAAAGAATAAGTTACCTTAGGGATAACAGCGTAATCTTCCTCGAGAGCTCGAATCGACAGGAAGGTTTGCGACCTCGATGTTGGACTAAAATTAAACTAAGGTGCAGTAGTCTTAGAATTAGGTCTGTTCGACCTATAGACTTTTACACGATCTGAGTTCAGACCGGCGTGAGCCAGGTCGGTTTCTATCTTTTATATTTATCTTTTTAACTTAGTACGAAAGGACCAGTTAGAAGTAATCATTACACACCAAGGAATTTCATTAATTTTAACTAAATAAATTTGGCAGATTAATGTGACAGACTTAGAATCTGGCTATGAAGATTAAATTTCTTCAATTTATAATTTTGCTTTTATATTATCTAATTGTATTAATCTGTGTGTTGATTTCAGTGGCGTTCTTAACTCTATTGGAACGCAAGGTCTTAGGTTATGTCCAAATCCGTAAGGGTCCCAATAAAGTGGGGGTAATAGGAATCTTACAACCTTTTTCCGACGCTATCAAGCTTTTTACAAAAGAGCAAACTTGGACTAGAGTGTCAAATTTTTCCTTATACTACTTTTGTCCTGTGTTCATGTTTTTTATGGCCCTGTTTTTATGGGTTATGATGCCTTTCGGAAGGGGTTTCTTTGATTTGGATTTTGGTTTTTTTTTCTTCTTGTGTGTTTTGAGGCTTGGGGTTTACCCTCTTATAATTGCTGGTTGGTCCTCTAATTCTAAATACGCCCTTCTTGGCGGTTTACGGGGGGTGGCCCAGACTATTTCTTACGAAGTTAGGCTGGCTATAGTAATTTTATGTTTCATTCTTTTCACCGGGGAGTACAGGCTAGAGGATTTTCTGGAGTTTCAGTCTTCTGTCATTTTATTTTTTTTCTTTTATTCTCTATCTTTGGTTTGATTGGTCTCATGTTTAGCTGAGATGAATCGAACTCCTTTTGATTTTGCCGAGGGAGAATCAGAGCTAGTTTCCGGGTTCAATGTGGAGTATAGTTCTGGTAGATTCGCCCTCCTTTTTTTAGGGGAGTACAGAATAATCATCTTAATATGTTCAGTAATGGTTTCCCTTTTTTTTGGCAGTTCTATGGGCTTATGGTATTTTATGAAGAGCATATTTTTTGTATTCCTGGTCCTTTGGCTTCGAGGCACTCTCCCTCGTTATCGATATGATAAGCTTATAGGTCTAGCTTGAAAAAGTATTCTGCCGGTGACCTTGCATATAATTTTTCTTTACATGGGGGCTAATCTCCTAGTGAGTCTAGTATAGATAGCGATATAATTTAAAAAAAATTTTGTCTTGCAAAGACAAATTTATCCTATAAGGTTTGTCGCTTTTAAAAGGTGTCTGATAATAGGTGTTAGATTGTAAATCTAGTTATGGGATAAATCCCTCTTTTAAACCCATTAGGACAAGGTGCCTGATTAAAGGGCTACTTTGATAGAGTAGATCATGTGGGTAACCCACCTTTGTTATTTTCTAAAAAAAATACTTAATGCTACTTTTCTATTAACTCATCCCACATAAGGTTAGCAAGGGGCCTGGTTAAGAAAAAAGAGAAATAGACTGCGGTTAGAATTTGGCCAATTAAAATATATGGGTCCTCCACTGGTATGCCGCCAATTCACGTAAGTAGGCCAGCTGTGACGATAAATAGCCAGAACAGGGCCTTTGACAGAGGGTAGAATGTAATGCATCGGAAATTTCTCTTCTGTGTAAATGGGAGAATCCCGATGATAGCTACCGCCAGAACTAAAGCGATCACACCTCCAAGTTTGTTAGGAATTGATCGGAGAATGGCGTAGGCGAATAAGAAATACCACTCTGGCTTAATATGCTCAGGTGTTACTAAGGGGTTGGCCGGGATAAAATTATCCGGATCTCCTAGAACATAGGGTGAGAAAAGAGAGACTATGATTAGAAATAAAGTAAGGATTAAGAATCCTAGAATATCTTTATACCTAAAGTAGGGGTGAAAAGGGATTTTATCCATATTTCTATTAACTCCTAGGGGGTTGTTAGATCCTGTTTGGTGCAAGAATAACACATGAACACCCGCCATCGCCGTGATAACAAAAGGTAAAAGAAAGTGTAGGGCGAAGAAACGGGTTAAAGTGGCGTTGTCTACTGCGAACCCCCCTCATATTCACTCTACTAGGTTCGAGCCGATATAAGGTACCGCGGAGAATAGGTTAGTAATAACCGTGGCCCCTCAAAAGGACATTTGCCCTCAGGGAAGTACATACCCTACAAATGCGGTGGCCATTGTTAGGAACAAAATAACTACTCCTGTTATTCAAGTATGGAATATTTTATAGGACCCATAATAAATCCCTCGAGAAATGTGTAAGTAAATGCTAATAAAAAAGAATGAGGCGCCGTTGGCGTGTATTGTACGAATTAGTCACCCTCTATTGACGTCTCGGATAATATGAACCACAGAGGAAAAGGCAATTTCGATGTCTGAGGCGAAATGCATGGCTAAGAACAGGCCAGTAACGATTTGAATCGCTAGGCACAAGCCAAGTAGTGACCCAAAATTTCACATATAAGAGATGTTGGTAGGAGAAGGGAGATCAATAAGGACTCCATTAATGACTTTAATTAATGGATGACTTTTACGGATGGGGGTTGTCATTAGTTAATTCGGAGAGGCCCAGAATTTATCTTACTAACTTTGACCACTCCTAAGAGGGTCAGGAGGATAACCCCAGCCATTAAAATAATGAGCGGCAGAATTGTATAATCGTAGGGCTTCAGAACTATGAGCCCTACAAATTGCTCTTGTCCAAAGTTCTTAGCTTCTTGTGGTATCTTAAGGTTTAGGAAGAAATTTATAGGTAAAGTTAATGAGATAGTGGCTAAAGACAGGGCTAATACTTTAACATTTACTTTGAATTTCTCGTTTGATGCGACGTTGGCCATATATGTGAATAGGATTAGTATCCCCCCCAAGAAAACCAAAATTAAGGTATATGAAAATCAAGGGAAGTGACTAACTCTAAATAGGGCGGTGGACACTATGATAGACTGTAAAACTAAAATGATAATTATGGCCAAGGGATGAAATATAAAGATAAAAATTAGATTTAATATAAACATGGATAGTAGAATAGTAGTTATTATTGTTTAGAACGCCCGGAAGCGTATCTCAGGTTTACAAGACCAGCGTTTTATTTAAACTATAGAAACAGAAGGTAGTTTAGCAAAATACTGGTTTTGGAAACCAGAGAGGCTCAAATCTGAGTCCTTTTGAATTTGCACAATGCTCAATATTCTAATTAGTATACCCACTTTCTTAATGCTAGTGGGGATTTGAGTTTTTGTATCTAAACGTAATCATTTGATAAACATACTTATTAGCCTAGAGTACATTGCTTTAATAGGCTTTTTTTTGATTCTTATAACTAGTTTCTTCTCAGGTTTTGAAAATTATTTGGGGATGGTATTTTTAATTTCCTCAGTTTGCGAAGGGAGATTAGGGGTTAGGATTTTAGTTAGAATAGTCCGTTCCCATGGTTCTGACCATATTTCTGTCTTGTCAGCATTGAGTTCTTAGTTTAATCTTAAAAATAAACACGATGACATTAACAATTTTAGTAACTAGCACTTACGGTAACCTTCTTGTCATAGTTACCGTCACAATATCTTACGTACAACTTATTGTCGCATTCTAGCTTTTTATTGACCCTCCCGGTTAATTAGCCCTCCGCCCTTCCCCCAGGGCTGAGTTCTTAATGTTAATCCCGATCCTAGTGGCTGTCCACAATGGTCCTTATTACTTAGTATTCACTTTCGTAGTTTTCTATGTAGAAGCCTTGTCTTAGGGGCATCAACCCTTGCATAGCTGGTTACAGAATTTCCTGATTGCCTTAGGCAATTGTCACCTTTATTTTATTATTTGTAAAGCATATGTTAAAGCTTTTGTTAGTTTTTTTAGGATTGTGATCTGTTAGTAAAACTTTAAGATTAACTAGAATATCCGTGGTAATTTCTATTAGAATTTTGATATGGCTCTTGACTAGGAGTTACACATTCACATGTATGTCCTATTTTTTGGTAGATAGATTGAGATGGTTCTTGATTATTTTGACTCTTTGAATCATTTTATTGATACTAGTTTCTAGAAGTAGATATTTCCAAGCTGGTTTTCATAGGGATAAATTTTGTAGTGTCCTCTCTATGATAGTTGTATTTCTGGTCCTAACTTTCTCTTGTTATGATTTACTTTCTTTCTACGTATTTTTTGAAGGTTCACTAATCCCAATTTATATATTGATTGTGGGTTGAGGGTACCAGCCCGAGCGTTTACAGGCAGGAATTTATCTTTTTTTGTATACTATCTTTGCTTCTTTACCTTTACTTATTTCCTTGATCCTTATGGTCAAGGTGAATAATAGGTTCAGGATGGCCTTAATAAGAATAAATAAGCTTATATTTACTAGGCCCCTAGACTTTTGATTTTTCTTTTCTTCTGTTGCTTTTTTAGTTAAACTTCCCAGATTTTTTGTTCACTTGTGACTCCCTAAGGCCCACGTTGAAGCCCCAGTCTCTGGGTCGATAGTACTAGCGGGGGTACTTTTGAAATTAGGTTGTTATGGTTTAATACGTATTATGATGTTTTTCCAAGGTTTCGTTTACTTTTTAAGTTCTTTTTTTGTTTCTTTAGGATTGGTTGGGGGTTTATTTGTAGGTTTAATTTGTCTTCGTCAAATTGATTTAAAATCCTTGATTGCTTATTCTTCTGTAAGACACATGGGCCTGTTATTGGCGGGGCTAGGTAGGTGAGGAATCTGAGGGTTTAGAGGATCTCTTTACATGTGTGTAGCACATGGACTTTGTTCTTCAGGGCTATTCTTTCTTTCTGGGGTAGTCTTCGAACGTAGCGGCTCTCGTAGGTTTTCAATTAATAAGGGGATAATCAGAATCATACCTTCTTCCGCTTTCTGGTGGTTTATATTTAGAATTGGGAATCTGGGGGCTCCCATTGTATTGAATCTAATTGGCGAACTAAGTCTGATTGGGAGAATCTTAGGTTTTAGACTTTTGAGAGGGGTAATTTTGATGATGTTTTCTTTTGTGGGGGCAGCCTATAGGTTATTTCTATTTTCCAGAACTCAACATGGGAACTTCTACTCTGGAGTACATTCTTACGGAGATAACTTGGTGCGTGAGCATTTAGTGTTATTTCTCCATTTTATGCCTTTATTCTTTCTTATCTTGGAAGTAGATTTTATGACTTATTAAGTTCAAGTAGTTTATTTAAAATTAAGATTTGTGGAGTCTTAGATGCGCAAAGGCGTCTTGAACATAGTTAAGAATAACATCTTCGTTTCCGTTTGGGCTTAACCTATAATAATATCAAAATTTACGTCTGCTCTTAGTATCACACTTTTTCTTCTTTCTTATTTGAATTTTGTACTTGGGTTAACCACCATGACCCTATCTGTTAGTGTTTGCCTAAATTGGAGAATCTTTAGTTGGGGCAGGGGAGTGGTGGATTTCACTATTTTAATGGATTGAGTTTCATTTATATTTATCTCTTTCGTCTTACTTATTTCGGGCAGGGTATTTTATTATTCTGAGGAGTACATGGAGGGAGAACTAAATATACCCCGGTTTATGCTGCTTTTGTTAGCTTTTGTAACTTCTATAGGATTTTTGATTTTTAGCCCCAATTTGATCAGGCTTTTATTGGGCTGGGATGGCCTAGGCCTGGTTTCGTATTGTTTAGTAATCTATTACCAAAACTACAAGTCTCTAAACGCAGGCATACTAACAGTTTTATCTAACCGGGTAGGAGATGTATTTATTCTAGTAGCTATCGGCTACATACTTAATTATGGAGATTGGAGATTTGTCGGTTGATTAGGGGAGAGCTCGTACCTTAAGTTAGGAGCGCTCTTAATCATACTGGCTTCTTTGACTAAAAGAGCCCAAATTCCTTTCTCTGCCTGGTTGCCGGCAGCGATGGCTGCACCAACGCCGGTTTCTTCTCTAGTTCACTCTTCTACTCTAGTAACCGCGGGGGTCTACCTTTTAATTCGTTTAGGGTGAGTTTATGATCTCTGGTTGAACGATATGTTAATGGTTTTATCCACTTTAACTATATTTATGGCGGGTTTGGGAGCCTGCTTCGAATTTGATTTGAAAAAAGTTATTGCTCTATCCACTCTAAGACAGTTAGGTTTGATAATATTTAGTTTGAGGATAGGCGCGGTCAAGATAGCTTTCTTCCATTTAATTATGCATGCTTTATTTAAGGCCTTATTATTTATGAGTGCGGGTTGTATTATTCATGGTTCAAAAGGTTGGCAGGATCTGCGCCTAATAGGAAATTGTTCACTATGTATCCCATACGTTAGATCCTGCTTTGTTGTTTCTAATTTGGCCTTGGCCGGAATACCTTTCTTAGCGGGGTTTTACTCTAAAGATCTAATTCTGGAGGTTGCTCTGTTTCAGGAGTTAAATATGCTCAGGATTCTTTTTTTATTCTTATCTACTGGGCTAACCGTGGCCTATACCATGCGTTTGATTTACTATGTTTCAGTTCGAGATTATGTAATGGGAGGATCAATAAATTTAAGGGATGGATTGGGGGTTATAATCTATTCCACTTTAGGACTTAGAATTTTTTCTATTATTTTTGGGGCTTTGACTTCTTGAATCATAATTGAGAGACCTGAAATTTTTTTGCCTACTCCTCTGAAGAACTTAACTTTAGTAGTTTGTTTAATTGGGGGGTTAATCGGCTTTTTTATTTCTCAGTCTTTCCTGGGGGTTAAGTTACCTCAAAATAATTTATTAGCTTTTTTTACCTGGTTTAGGTCTTCTATATGATTCATGCCTTACCTTTCTTCTCAATTTATTATTAAAGCTCCTATAAACAGGGGGGGTGATATAGGTCAAGTAGGTGATTTGGGGTGGTTAGAATTTTATGGAGGTCAAGGACTAAGGGGGGTTTTAACCCTAAGAGCAGAGAAATTACAAATTGCTTTTTCTTACGGGATTAAGCTCTACATTTTTTTATTTTGAGGATTTGTAGTATTTTTCTTAATGAGTTAATAAATTAGGATAGCTTAAATTTAGAGTTTTGCATTGAAGCTGCAAAGGTGACTTTGGTCTCTTAATATGTACAATATTTAGAAAAATGTTACACTAACTGCAATTTTAAGAGTTAGAAGCTCCTAATTATCATTTTCAATCTAAGGAATTCTAAAATTCTTTGCCTCAACGAAAATGAGAAGTTTTGACTTAAACTACATAGATTTAGAAAAGGGCAGCTAGAATCTACCTTCTTTTGATTGCAGGTCAAATATTTTATAAACTTCTTCTCTCTTAGTCAGAGCTCTAACTCATCTAATCATTAACAATGATTTTGCTTCTTTAGCTATAACTAAAAACAAGGGCCCTTCTTAGGCCAAAGGATGAGTCGAAATCAACAGCGATTATTCGCTTCTTGTCTAGGAGATTCATCTGAGAGTTTGGTCTAGCCACTCATAATAAAGGCCTAGAGTAACTAATCCTAGAAAGATTCCTCCTACTATTAGTCAGGATACGGGGTCTAAGGATCCTGACACGATGCCGAGAGGTAATAAGATAGAAATTTCGATGTCAAACACCAGAAAGATAATAGCAATCAAAAAAAACCGGATAGAAAAGGGGATTCGGGATGTATTCTTTGGGTCGAAACCACATTCAAAAGGGGAACTCTTTTCTTGGTCCAAAAGCCTCTTTTTAGATAACAGGGACGAGATGATTAATAGTAGTCTACTTAACCCCGCGGCTAGGGCGAATCTTAGAATTAACAAGTAAATTATCTAATCTATCTGGATAGACCTATAAATTGGAAGTTTATAATACTGTTTATACTAATTAGATACTCACTTAACCTCCTCATCAATAAATAGAAACGTATAGGAACAGCCAAACTACATCAACAAAATGTCAATACCAGGCGGCCGCCTCAAATCCAAAATGGTGGGTAGGGGTGAAATGATACTTCATTATCCGGATCAGGCAGATCAACAGAAAAGTTGTGCCGATAATAACATGAAGGCCATGAAACCCGGTGGCTACAAAGAAAGTAGAGCCATACACTGCTTCTGAGATAGAAAATGGAGCTTCCAAGTATTCGTATGCTTGGAGCGCAGTGAAGTAGAATCCTAGAATAATTGTTAACAGTAGTCTTTGTACAGCTTGGGTGTGGTTTCCGTTTATCAATGAGTGGTGAGATCAAGTCACTGTGACCCCTGAGGCTAGCAAGATGGCTGTGTTTAATAGAGGTACTTGAAATGGGTTGAAGGCCACAATGCCTTGGGGGGGTCATTGGGTGCCAATTTCTACTGATGGGGCTAACCTGGCGTGAAAAAAGGCTCAGAAAAATGACACAAAGAAGAATACTTCTGAGACAATAAATAAAATTATACCTCAACGCAGGTTAACTATAACTAAAGAATTGTGATGGCCTTGCATGGTCCCCTCTCGGGAGATGTCTCGCCACCACTGATAGGATGATAGAACAAGAATCATTAAGCCTAGAATTAAAATCGACATAGACCTATAATGAAACCAGTATGACAGGCCTACGGTCATAGATAAGGCTCCTGCTGAAGCAGTAAAGGGTCATGGTCTTATATCCACTAAGTGGAAGGGGTGGTGGGAATGACTTAACATTAAACTTCTCTAGCATAAAGTGTGGTTAATGTGGCGAATACGTAGGACTGAATAACAGCCACGGCCCCTTCTAAAGTTATTAGGGCCAGCTGCGCCATTGTTACCCCTAGCACTACCATAGGGCCTGAACCTACCATTCTTTCTCCTAAAAGAATAAGCAACAAGTGGCCTGCGGTCAGGTTTGCTGCTAAACGTACTGATAAAGTAATTGGCCGGATAATATTTCTGACCGTTTCGATCAACACCATAAATGGCATAAGTACTACTGGCGTACCTAAGGGGACTAGATGAGCAAACATGTGCTTCGTGTTGTTAACTCAGCCGTAAATTATAAACCTTAGCCACAAGGTAAGCGCTAGCGAGAGCGATATGGCTAGGTGAGAGGTCCTAGTAAAAGTGTATGGCATAAGCCCAAACAAGTTATTCACTAAAATGAAGATAAAGATAGCTACAAAAAAAACAAGATTTTTGTATCTTTTGAACAGTGGAAGAAATTCTTTCAATAAAGTGTAAAGAATTTCATTAACTATAACCCTAGATTTTGAGTTAATTACTCAAAAAGAAGGAAAAATAACCATTAAGAAAATTATTCTTCTGAACCAATTGGTCTGTCTTGAGAAAGTAGAGGACATAGGGTCAAATGACGAAAATAAGTTAGTTATCATTTTCAGTTTACTTTTATAACCTCTAGATCTTTACTCTTAATCCTAGGTCTTCTTATTGTGTAGCTAAAAAACACTATGGAAGCTATCACTACTACTAAGGACACAGATATTATTAAAATTAATGTTCATATAATAGGTGCTATGTGAGGTATTAATGATAGGTTCTCCCACCTTCTACGAAGGTAATTATCATTATTCAAAATTGTTGATTCAATTTAAGAAAGAATTCATAGTCACAGCCTCTACGACAATTGGCATGAATCTATGGTTAGCGCCACAAATCTCTGAGCATTGACCAAAGAACAGCCCGGGTCGATTAACTAAGAACGTCAACTGGTTCAATCGTCCGGGAACAGCGTCAGCTTTCACTCTTAATGCCGGAACAGTTCAACTGTGAATCACATCCGTAGAGGATACTAAAATTCGAATGTAGGAGTTGATAGGAACTACTATTCGGTTATCTACTTCGATTAAACGAAATTGTCCGGGCTCTAGGTCTCTAGTAGGTACTATGTAAGAATCAAACTCTAGATTTAAAAAATCAGAGTACTCGTAGGATCAGTATCATTGATGGCCTAAGGATTTAATTGTAATTGAAGGGTTATCGTATTCGTCTAAAAGGTATAGTAAATGCAGAGAGGGTAGGGCGATAAAAATAAGTAGCAGGGCAGGGATGAAGGTTCAGATGATTTCAATTAAATTCCCCTGGAGTAGGTAGCGGTCTAGAAATTTATTAGTAAATAAAGTCATGATAATGTAGGCGACTAATCTTGTCACTAAGGTTAAAATTAGTATAGTATGGTCGTGAAATATAATCAGTTCTTCCATTAAAGGGGAAGCACCATCTTGGAATCTAAGCTGTGACCAAGTTGACATTATAGCACAAAAACTGCTCTTAAATCGAGCTATTTAAGCATGACAAGCTTAAGTTATAGATTAACTAAGTTTTTAAGAAAAGGACTTAAACCTTCATTTATGGATCTTAAATCCATTGCACTTTTCTGCCATCTCAAATTCCTTTACCTAGTTGATATAGTGAGGCAATTCGTTATATCTATGAAAATGAGGGGGAGTATTGTGGAGCCACTCGATGTTAGAAGACAAATTAGTAGAAAAGACCGTAGGACGCAGGGATACTAAAGACTCCCAAAGGATAAATACAAACCCTAAAGTCCTAATGAAGGATAGAGTAGATCCTACAGAGGATACCACGTTTCAAGTTGTAAAAGCATCTGGGTAGTCGGAGTATCGTCGAGGCATACCTGCCAACCCAAGAAAATGTTGAGGGAAGAAAGTTAAATTTACTCCTAGGAATATAGCAGCAAAATGGGTTTTTAGTCATTTGGGCTTCATTGTCACACCAGTTAGAAGGGGGAATCAGTATACTGTTCCTGCTAAAATTCCGAAAACCGCTCCTATAGACAATACGTAATGGAAATGGGCAACTACATAGTAAGTGTCGTGAAGGACAATGTCTAGGGATGAATTGGCTAATACTACCCCAGTAACCCCACCAATTGTAAAAAGAAATAAGAAACCTAATCTTCAAAGCAGTGAGGGCGAGTATAAAAAATGCGAGCCGTGCAATGTCCCTAATCAACTGAAAACTTTAATTCCTGTAGGCACTGCAATAATTATAGTAGCTGAGGTGAAGTATGCTCGGGTATCTACATCCATCCCTACTGTGAACATATGATGTGCTCAGACTACAAACCCTAAGATACCAATGGCGATAATAGCGTAGACCATTCCTAGGGTTCCGAATGATTCTTTTTTCCCCCTTTCCCTAGCTACAATATGAGAGATCATTCCAAATGCTGGGAGAATCAAGATGTAAACTTCTGGGTGTCCAAAAAATCAAAACAAATGTTGGTATAAAATAGGGTCTCCGCCCCCGGTTGGGTCGAAGAAGGATGTATTAAGGTTACGATCTGTGAGAAGCATAGTAATTGCCCCTGCAAGTACAGGAAGGGAAAGGAGTAACAAAATTACAGTAACAAAGACTCTTCAGACAAACAAAGGTAAACGGTCAAAAGTTAGGCTCTCGGCCCGCATATTGATAACTGTGGTTATAAAATTAATGGCCCCTAAAATAGAGGAAGCCCCCGCCAAATGGAGGGAGAAGATAGAAAGATCCACGGAAGCCCCAGAGTGGGCGATATTACTAGAAAGAGGAGGGTACACTGTCCATCCTGTGCCGGCTCCCGCCTCTACTAAAGAGCCTCTAATTAATAGCATTAGAGCCGGAGGCAATAGTCAAAATCTCATGTTGTTTAAACGGGGGAAAGCCATGTCTGGGGCCCCTAGTATCAGCGGTAAAAGTCAATTACCAAACCCGCCAATCATAATTGGCATAACCATGAAGAAAATCATAATAAAGGCGTGAGCGGTAACAATCACGTTGTAAATCTGGTCGTCGCCAATTAATCTGCCTGGTTGTCCCAGTTCCGCACGGATAAGTATTCTAAGAGCAGTGCCCACCATCGCGGACCAAGCCCCAAAGATTAAATAAAGTGTACCGATGTCTTTATGATTAGTAGAAAATAATCACTGTCGCGATTTAAT